AAGAAAAAGCGAAATTCCGAAATAAAAAGGGATTGAATTTTATTTGTACTGTGTCTGAAATGCATCCTGTCTATTCCTATCCTTCAACCCCTCTATACTTTTTTTAAGTTTTTTTAAAACTTTTTTCTTTTTTTTTTTGATATATATATGAAGACTTAACACTCTTTTTGAGTGAGAGAAAGCACAATATGAACAAACAAGAAAGAAAAAAGAAACAAAAAAAAAGGGAACATAATCCCACTTTAGTTCTTTACCATAACCATACATATATTTTTTACCCATCTCTAAAAATGGAGGTATATATCTATACGCTAGATGAATAAGTATGTATCATGCTCTTGACTATTAACGAATATATATCCTGATCTGTCTCAATTAATTTGTATGAATATCTATCCGATATATTATTCATGTGTCAGGAACCAGATTTGAACTGGTGACACGAGGATTTTCAGTCCTCTGCTCTACCAACTGAGCTATCCCGACCATTTCCCGTGCATCATCCTAGTAGAGTACTTGTATCTATGTCAATTAAAGGGACTAAATCTAAATAAAGTAAAGTATTAAATAAAATAAAGTATTAAAAAATTTTATCTAATAAATGTAAGGATAATGATATGGACTGTGAATGATTCAATAATAGAGATTATTTGCCCATATATGTTCATTTGTACAAGTATCGTATCTATCCAAATTGGGATAAGATCCAAAGATTTCTCTTCGGATCCATTTGTGAAAGAGTAGAGTGAATGAGAAAGAAAGATAGTGAATTTTCTTTGAACCACTGATGAAAAAAAGAGGATAAATACTTAGGAACTTTTTTGTTGGGGATAGAGGGACTTGAACCCTCACGATTTCTAAAGTCGACGGATTTTCCTCTTACTATAAATTTCATTGTTGTCGGTATTGACATGTAGAACGGGACTCTCTCTTTATTCTCGTCCGATTAATCAGTTTTTCAAAAGATCTATCAAACTCTGGAATGAATGATTTGATCACTGAATATTCGATTCTTCCTTCAACTTCGATTGGAATGGATTCACAATAACTCTGAATTTTTTCTTTCATATATATATATTCGATAGATTCGGGTCGTGATTAATCGTTTGATATGTTAGTATGTATACGTACGTATTAGATATATAGGGCCGTCCTTTCTGTAATTTCGATAGAGGAATTCCAGCTACCAACACAACGTAGTCAACTCCATTCGTTAGAACAGCTTCCATTGAGTCTCTGCACCTATCCTTTTTTTATTCTAGTTTTATAAACCCTTGTTTTCTCAAAATAAAGATTTGGCTCAGGATTGCCCATTTTTAATTCCAGGGTTTCTCTGAATTTGGAAGTTACCACTTAGTAGGTTTCCATACTAAGGCTCAATCCAATCAAGTCCGTAGCGTCTACCAATTTCGCCATATCCCCTTTTGATTTGAGACCAAGATCCAGTTGGAATTCCACCCATCTCTTTCATTTATTTTGGAACCGTTGAATTCATTAGATAATGATTCCCATATCGAAAAAGTGTATGCTATTTGATTTTTTTGGCGATCCTCTATCAGTTTATTTCTATTGGATAAACCTTGTTTCAATCAGAAATGATTCTATCATTGATGTATCCGCAATTCAATATGGATAGATATATCCCATATATATATGTTTCTCCCTCCCTTTCTTTTTTACAGTGCGATTTGAAATACTGGAACGGTCGATATTCATTCTTCTTTTTTTTTTTCGTCCTATCTCTTCCTTTTCCGAATGAAACCAGAAGAATGTCTCATTCTAATTTGGATTGTATCTTTATCCTTATCTTATCTTTTCTTAGGACCGATCCGCTCGCTATACGCTATAATTATTGCTATAACTGCTTTACTTTATTTACTTTAAGAAATAAATAAATTTTATATTAAGAAATAATTAGATTTTTTATAATCATAGTTTCTAATTTTAAATTATCATTAATATATATATACATATTCATTAACATATATATACATATTCATTAACATATATATACATATTAAAAAATATAAATAAAAATGTATAAATATATAAATAAAATGTATAAAATGCATAAAAAAAAAATAGAATGTATAAATAATAATTAATGTAATTAATATGATAGAATGAAAATTCTACTAATTAGTCATATACTAATTAGTCATAAGTCATATATTTCTATTAGAAAAATATCTATTAGAAAAATATCTATTAGAAAAATAGAATTCTATTAATTCTATTTAGTCATATCTAGTTCTATATTATTAGTTATATTAGTTATAACTAATAATATAGATATAATGATATAGATATAACAATAGAACTATGAACTATATAGTTCATATTAAATTAATAGCTAATAGCCCTAAACTAAGATCCAGCAGTTTCCTGAATTCCTATACACTATTTCTATTTGTTATACTATTTCTATTTCTGTTATGTGAGCCCGCTTAGCTCAGAGGTTAGAGCATCGCATTTGTAATGCGATGGTCATCGGTTCGAT